AATGAGGTGCCTGAATAAAGGATTATTTTGATATAATAAATCAAGTGTAAACCACTCTCATTAATTTATAATTATTGGAATCAAACCAAATCTAATGAAATCAAAATTCATTGTGCATCAATACACTAAAATATAAAAAGATAAGCTAAATTAAGCTAATGGGCTCATACCCCATTTATGAATAAAATTCTCTTTTTAATTTTAATAAATTCAAGAAAAATATTGTTTATATTTATAATAATAATTAGAACTACCATAATAATTTCATCAAGAAATTTTTTATTTTCATGGATTAGAATAGAAATCAATTTAATTTCATTTTTACCATTAATCACAAAAAGAAAAAAAACTAAAGATCAACCAATAAAATACTTCATTATCCAAAGAATATCCTCATCAACAATATTAATATCAGTATTAATTAATTCAAAAATTGAATCCCCCATCAATTTAAGAATCATATTAATAATAAGAATATTAATAAAAATAGGGATAGTACCTTTTCACCTTTGAGTACCAAGAATGTTATACACCATATCATGAGAAAATTGTATAATATTTTTAACTTGACAAAAAATTACACCTATAATTATAGTTTCACAAATAATTTCAATAAAAGAAATAATTTTACCCATAACTTTTTCTCTTATTATCGGACCCATATCTATAATAAAAACACTTTCAACAAAAAAAATTTTAGCATTTTCGTCTATCTCAAATTCACCATGAATAATTGCATCAATAATAATATCAAAAATAATATTTATAATAAATTTTTTAATTTATTCAACAATAAACATTATTATAATCATAAACTTTAAAAATACAAATATTAATTTCATTAATCAAATAAATAATAAAAACAAAATTAATAAAATATCAATTATTATAAACATTTTATCAATAATAGGATTTCCACCTACTATAGGATTCTTCATAAAATGAATAATTTTACAAAAAATAATAGAATTCTCAAAAATAATATCAATATTTATAATATTTTCATCGATTATTTCAAGATTTATTTACATAAATATAATTATTCCAAGATTAACAATTTCTAATCAAAAAAAAAAAAACTACAAAAGAAAAAACAAGTTATCAAATGACTTAATAATTAATATAGTATCAATTTCAGTTTTAATAATACTTAAACCCAATTAAGGATTTAAGTTAAAAAAACTATTAACCTTCAAAGTTGAAAATATACTGATTAAATTTATAAGCCTTAGCTTATAAGCAACAATGAATTTGCAATTCAATATCATATTTTGAATACAAGACCTAATAATGAGAGGCTTTAAAACCATGAATAGATTTACAATCTATTACCTATATTCAGACATCCCATTAAATAATTTTTATTCATTTATAAAATGAATAAATGATTATTTTCAACAAATCACAAAGATATTGGTACAATATATTTCATTTTTGGTATATGATCAGGACTTATAGGAACCATAATAAGAATAATTATTCGAATAGAATTATCTCAACCAGGCTCAATAATTAAGAATGACCAAATTTATAATTCAATTGTAACCTCACATGCATTTATCATAATCTTCTTTATAGTTATACCAATTATAATTGGAGGATTTGGAAACTGAATAGTACCACTAATAATCGGAGCACCAGATATAGCATTCCCACGTATAAATAACATAAGATTTTGACTTCTACCATCATCAATCATACTATTAATTGCAAGATCAACTACAGGATCAGGAACAGGTACAGGATGAACAGTATATCCCCCATTATCTAGTCAAACTGCACATTCAGGTCCATCTGTTGATTTAACAATTTTCTCATTACATATTGCAGGTGTAAGATCCATCTTAGGAGCAATTAATTTCATTTCTACTATTATAAATATACGATCAAAAGGAATGTCAATAGAAAAAATACCACTATTCTGTTGATCAGTATTAATTACCGCAATTTTACTTCTTATCTCTTTACCAGTTTTAGCTGGTGCTATTACTATACTTTTAATAGACCGAAACTTTAATACATCGTTTTTTGATCCATCAGGTGGTGGTGACCCTATTTTATATCAACATTTATTCTGATTCTTTGGGCATCCAGAAGTATATATCTTAATCTTGCCAGGATTTGGTTTAATTTCACATATCATCATACACGAAAGAGGAAAAACAATTACATTTGGTCACCTAGGAATAATTTATGCAATAATATCAATTGGAATTTTAGGGTTTATTGTTTGAGCTCACCATATATTCACAGTAGGTATAGATGTAGACACACGAGCTTATTTTACCTCAGCCACAATAATTATTGCAGTACCAACAGGTATTAAAATTTTTAGATGAATTGCAACAATGCAAGGAATTAATAAAATTAAATCACCACAAATAATCTGAGCAATAGGATTTGTATTTCTCTTTACAATAGGAGGTTTAACAGGAGTAATTCTAGCCAATTCATCAATTGACATTATTATTCATGACACATACTATGTAGTAGCACACTTTCACTACGTATTATCAATAGGAGCAGTCTTTGCTATTCTTGCAAGAGTAATTCACTGATTTCCTCTAATTACAGGAACAATTTTAAATAAAAAATGACTTAAATCACAATTTTTCATAATATTTTTAGGAGTAAATTTAACATTCTTCCCACAACACTTTTTAGGAATTGCAGGAATACCACGACGATACTCAGATTACCCAGATACATTTATATTATGAAATTATATATCTTCATTAGGATCCATCATCTCCATCGTAAGAATCATAATATTAATATTTATTATTTGAGAAAGAATAATATTTAAACGAACAGTAATATTCAAAAAAAATTCAAATTCATCAATTGAATGATTAATAAATACCCCCGCCCCAGAACATTCATTTAACGAAATAACCATTATTACAAAAAATTAATCAAAATCTAAGAGTGGCAGAAAAGTGCCATGAACTTAAAATTCATTTATGAATTTTAAAAATTTCCTTAGAAATAAATTCATGAATAAAAATAAATCTAAATAACGGAGCAAGACCAATTATAGAACAACTAATCATATTTCACGACCATACAATAATAATTATCGTATCTATTATTTCAATTGTAATATTTATAATAACAATAATAATAAAAAATAAATTTATTAATCGAAGAATACTAGATAACCAAAAACTAGAAATTACATGAACAATTTTACCCACAATTACACTAATCATAATTGCACTACCATCAATTAAAATCTTATACATTATAGAAGAAATTATTAACCCATCAATTACAATTAAAGCGATAGGACATCAATGATATTGATCATATGAATATTCAGATAAAAAAAAAATAGAAATTGAATCATATATAACAAAAAATAATAATAAAAAAAAATTTCGACTACTCGATGTATCTAATCGATTAATTGTACCATTTAATACACAAACACGAATAATTATTTCATCATCAGATGTAATCCATTCATGGTCCATTCAATCACTAGGAATTAAAATAGACGCAGTACCTGGACGTTTAAATCAATCTTCATTTTCAATTAAAAAACCAGGAATCTTTTACGGTCAATGTTCAGAAATCTGTGGAATAAATCATAGATTTATACCAATCTCTATTGAAGCAATCAACATAAAAAAATTCATCAATTGAATAAAAAATAATTAAACATTAAGTGACTGAAAAGAAAGTAATGGTCTCTTAAACCAAAATATAGTAATAATCGAATACTCTTAATGAAAATTAAGAAGTTAGTTTAAATAAAACAATTATATGTCATATAAAAATTATAAAGAAGTTATACTTCTTGATACCTCAAATATCACCAATAATATGACTAACTTTAATAACATTAACATCAATTGTAATAATACAAAATAGATCAATAACTATATTTAATTTTAAAAAAAAAAAAATAATAAGTAGACTATTTTCATCGTTTGATCCCTCAAAAAAAAAATAATAAGTAGACTATTTTCATCGTTTGATCCCTCAACAAAAATTTTTCAAATAAACTGAATATTAATAATAATAGCAACAATAATTTTACCAATAAATTTTTGAATAAAAAAATCACGATGAACTTTAACAAAAAATATGTTAGAAATAAAAATTATTTCAGAATTTAAAATATCAACTAATCAAAAGGAAATAATTTTAATATCAACTAGAATTTTTTTTATAATTATATGCTTAAACTTAACAGGAATATTTCCATACAACTTTACACCAACAAGACACATTTCAATTTCAATATCAATATCTATCCCTATATGAATAACTATAATAATTTTTGGTTGAACAAAATTTACAAACAAAATATTTGCCCACCTTTTACCATCAGGTACACCAACAATAATTATACCGATAATAATTATTATTGAAACAACAGGTAATATTATCCGACCAATTTCATTATCAGTACGTCTAACAGCAAATATAATTGCAGGTCACTTACTAATAACCCTTTTAGGTAATATAAATGAAATAAAAATTATTATGATAATTTTACCCATTCAAATTACCCTAATAATATTTGAATCATCAATTTCAATTATCCAAGCATATGTATTTTCAACACTTATTACTCTATACTCCAGAGAAATTCCAAATAATAAATAACATATGAAAAAAAATCACCCATATCACATAGTTACAAAAAGTCCATGACCAATTATTTCATCAACCAATATCTTAACCATACTTTTAGGTACAACAATTTGAATAAAAAAAAGTCAAATAAACTTAATAGTTGTAGGAACAATTTTAACAATCATATGTTCAATTGCATGATGACGAGACGTATTACGAGAATCAACCTTTCAAGGTAATCACACTAAAAAAGTAATTAAAGGAATTAAATTAGGAATAATTATATTTATTTTATCAGAAATTATATTCTTCATATCATTCTTCTGAGCATTTTTTCATTCAAGACTTTCACCATCAATTGAAATCGGAATAAAATGACCACCAAAATCAATTTTACCATTTAACCCATTAGAAATTCCCCTTCTAAATACAATTATTTTACTTTCATCAGGAGCAACAATTACATGATCACATCACAGACTAATTAACAATAAAATAAAAATATCAATTAAATCAATAATAATTACTATTATGCTAGGAATTTACTTCACCATTTTACAAAAAATAGAATATAATCAATCACAATTTTCAATTTCAGATTCAGTCTACGGATCAACATTTTTTTTAACCACAGGATTTCATGGAATACATGTAATTATTGGTACCTCATTTCTAGTAGTTTGCATAATACGAATAAAAAAAATACATTTTTCTAAATTTCATCACCTAGGACTAGAAAGAGCAGCTTGATACTGACATTTTGTTGACGTAGTATGAATATTTTTATATATTTCAATATACTGATGAGGCAAATAAATTATTCTTTTAGTATAAATAGTATAATTGACTTCCAATCAAAAGGTTAATTTATTTTAAAAGAATAATAACCAAAATTATATATTCATCACTAATTATAGTAACAATTATTATAATTACATTTATTTTAACAACTATAATTTCAAAAAAATCAAAAATAAGACGAGAAAAAAATACACCATTTGAATGCGGATTTTCACCAATATCATCAGCACGAAAACCATTTTCAACACATTTCTTTATAGTAGCCATACTATTTTTAGTATTTGACATTGAAATCTCAATTATATTGCCTATGTTTTCAACTAAACTTAACAATATACAAGAATGATTCATTTCAAGAATATTAGTAATAATTATTTTAATTGCAGGATTAATACACGAATGAAAAAACGACATACTAGAATGATCAAATTAGGAGTATAGTTAAAAAATAACAATTTCTTTGCAAGAAAAAATTATTGAAATCAATTTCTCTTAGCAAAGAAGTAAATTTACACTTAATTTCGACTTAAGACTTAGAGAATTATTCTCCATGCTAAAAATTAATTGAAGCTAAAAAGAAGCATTCCACTGTTAATGGAAAAAATGGAATTAACCCAATTAAAAGAATAAAAAAAAAGAAGCCGCTAACTATCTTTGTAGTGTTAAATCACTTTATTCTTAAGTTTAAGTAGTTTAAAAAAAACATTATATTTTCAATATAAAAATAAATAAATTTTCTTAAATTTATATATTTAATAGAAAAATCTATCTTAACATTTTCAATGTTAAACTTTTAATTAAGCTAATTAAATTAACAAGTAATAAACTAAAATATATACATAAAAACAATAAAAAAAAAAAAAAGAAACAAAATAAATAAAGAAACTATTTAAAATAAAATGTTCAAAATAAAAAGAAAAATAAAAAAAAAAATTTTTAATTCTAGAAGAAATAAAATATTCAAATCAACCTAAATCAATTAAATTAAAGCAAAAATAACTAAAATGAAAGAAACGACTTAAAAAAAAACACGTAGAAAAATAATTTATAAAAAATATAGAAAAAAAAAAAAAAGAAAGAAAATTAAAAAAATAAAAATAAACATTTAAGAAAATATTAAAAAAAAAAAAAATAATAAAATAAATAATAATTAAAGGAACAATCTTAAAAAAAAAATCCACAAAAAAAATAAAATCTACAAACATCCAAAAAATTATTGAACCACTAAACAAAGAAAAAAAATAAAGAAAAAATAAAGAAACATTTATATAAAAACAATACCTAAAATTCAATAAACAAAAAAAAAAATTTCTCAAAACAAATAAATAATAAACTAAACGAATTCTATAAAACAAAGTCAAAAAAACAGAAAAAATAAAAATATAAAAAACAACATAATTTAATTCAACTAAATACAATAATTCAAAAACAAAATCCCTGGAATAAAAACCAGAAAAAAAAGGAAATCCACATAAACAAATCAAAGAAATAAAAAAACAAGAAGAAACATAAGGACACTGAATTAATAAACCACCCATATAACGAATATCTTGATTACCTAAAAAACAATGAATAAAAAACCCAGAACACAAAAAAAGTAAAGACTTAAAAATAGCATGAATTAATAAATGAACAAAACATAAAGTTAAACATCCCAAAGACAAAACAAAAAATATAAAACCTAATTGTCTTAAAGTAGAAAAAGCAATAATTTTCCTCAAATCATTTTCAACCAAAGCCGAAAAACCAGAAATTAACATAGTTAACAAAGAAATATATATTAAAAAAGAAACATCAAAATAAAACAAGAAATAATTAAAACGAATAAGTAAATAAACACCAGAAGTAACAAGAGTAGAAGAATGAACTAAAGAAGATACAGGAGTAGGAGCAGCTATAGCTAAAGGTAACCAAAAACAAAAAGGAAATTGAGCTCTCCTAGTAAAAGAAGCCAATAAAATTAAATAAATAAAATATACCAAATCAATATCAAAAAAAAGATTATAAAACAAAAAATGCCAAGAACCAAATATAAACATAAATCCAATGGATATAATTAAAAAAACATCACCAAAACGATTTATATAAACAGTTACTAGACCTGAACTTAAAGAAGAAGAATTATTATAATAAATAACTAAACAATAAGAAACTAAACCCAAACCATCTCAACCTAAAAGTAAACAAATTAAATCAGGAATTATAATAAAAAGTAATATTCTTAAAATAAATAAAAAAACAAAAAAAAAAAAACGAATAAAATTTAATTCACCATCCATATAACCAATTCTATAAAATAAAACAGAACCAGAAATTAAAAAAATAAAAGATATAAAAATTAAAGAAATTCAATCAAACAAAATAATTAAAGATAAATCACAACCATTAAATCTTAAAATTAATCAATCAAAAAAAATTGAAATATTATATTCATAAAAATAAATACTAAAAAAAAAAAAAAAAAAAAAAAAAAAAAAAAAAAAAAAAAAAATAATAATCAAAAAGAATAAAATAGCCCAATTTCAAAAAAAATCTCTGATTCCACAAATCAACATTTTATAAAATATTAAACTTATTGAGCAAAAAAAAAAATCTAAGATCAAAAACCAAAAAGAAAACAGGAAAAATATGCATAAATAAAATTAAATAATCACGAACAAAAAAAAAAGAACCAAACCTTAATAAACCAGAATATCTTCCATGCTGAGTAAGAAAAAAAATCATCAATCTATAACAAGCAGAAAAAAATAAAATAAAAAAAATAAAAAATATACAAAATAATCTTCACGATACTAAAGAAATAGAAATAAAAATTTCAGAAAATAAATTAATTCTAGGAGGACAAGATATATTTATAATACAAAAAATGAATATAAAAAAAGACAAAGAAGGAAAAAAATTAATTAAGCCCTTCAAAATATAAAATCTACGACTACCAAAACGATCATATAAAACCCCAATAATATAAAATAAACCAGAAGAAACAAAACCATGACCTAATATGAAAATTAATGAACCCAAGTTACCCCATCTATTCAAAGTAAATAAACCAACAATTACTATAGATATATGACATACAGAAGAATAAGCAATTAAAATCTTAACATCTCTCTGAATCATACAAAATATTCTAACTAGTAAACAACCTACTAAACTCAAAGAAATAATAAAATCACCATAAAAAAAAACATAAAAATAAATAAAACTTATTAAACGAATTAAACCATAACCACCTAACTTTAATAAAATACCAGCTAAAATTATTGAACCTATAAAAGGAGCCTCTACATGAGCCCTAGGTAACCACAAATGAAAACCAAACATAGGAAATTTAACTAAAAAGGAAAAAATTATAAAAAACATAAATAAACATCTTTTAAATTTTAAATCCAAAAAATAAGAAAAAGAACCAAAAAAATAAATCACATATAAAATTAAAATAAATAAAGGTAAAGAAGCAAACAAAGTATAAAAAATCAAATAAAAACCAGCATTTAAACGTTCAGGCTGATACCCTCAGCCAAATAAAACTAAAAACACAGGAATCATTCTACACTCAAAAAAAAAATAAAAATAAAAAAAATCCATTACTGAAAATACAACAATTAATATAATTAATAAAAAATTAACATAAAAAAGAAAATAATTTTCATAATACAAATTTATATTAAAAACACCTAAACAAATCAATAAACAAATTCAAATTCTTAAACAACAAAATAAATAAGAAACCCTATCAATTCCAAAAATGTAAGAAATATAATAAAAATAATCAAATAAAAATAAATTTATATATAAAAAAAAAAAAAAAAAAAAAAAAAAAAGTCTGTAGACATAGTAAATTAAAAAACCATTAACAAAAGAAATGGGGATCAAACTTATCAAATAAAATAAAACTTTTAACATAAAGTCAATCTTATTAAATAATCAAAAGAACTCTTACGAACTAAATAAACAATCAGAGATAAACCTATTACACCATCGCAAACACCTATTACAAGATAAAAAATTAAAAAATAATAATCAAAAAAATAAAATCTTAAATAATAATAAATAAAATAAAATAAAGAAATTAACAAAAACTCTAAACTTAATAAAGATATTAAATAAAACTTACGAACAAAAAACAAAGAAATTAAACCAAAAAAAAATAACATTACTACAAACATAAGTTTTTATAGTTTAAAAAAAACATTGGTCTTGTAAACCAAAATTAAATATATTTTAAAAACTAAATTTCAGTAAAAAAGATATTTCTAAATCTCTAGTCTCCAAAACTAATATTTTTATTAAAATATTTACTGAATCTTATTAAAACTAATTATATTATTTTCAATAATTACCCCATTCTTAAAACACCCTATTTCAATAGGATCAATATTAATAATACAAACAATGATAATTTGCTTAGTTTCATCATCAAAATTCAATTCACCATGATATAGTTATATTTTGTTCATTACAATAATCGGAGGATTAATAGTAATATTTATATACATATCAAGAATTGCATCAAACGAAAAAATAAAAATAATACCAACAAAAAAAATCATTATTTTATTAACAATTTTAATAATTATATTTATCATAAATATAAAAGAACAAGAATATATAGAAAAAATATATCAAATTAAATTAAATACCAATAACTTGGAAGAAATTAAATCCACAAGAAAATTCTTTAATTTTAAAAAAATAAATTTATCCATCATAATAATTATAATTTTATTATTTACAATAGTATCAATCACAAATATCTCATCATCAAAAGAAGGACCACTAAAAATAAAATAACTTATGTTCAAACCAACACGGAAAAAAACTTTAATTAATAATTTCATTATTGATCTACCATCTCCATCAAATATTTCAACATGATGAAATTTTGGATCACTATTAGGAATATGTTTAATAATTCAAATCATCTCAGGTATTTTCTTAGCAATACATTATTCACCCAGAATCAATATAGCATTTAAAAGAATCATTCATATTATACGTGATGTTAACTATGGATGAACAATACGAAATATTCATGCTAATGGAGCATCAATATTCTTTATTCTAATTTATTTACATACTGGACGAGGATTATATTATGGATCTTACAAATTAAAATTAACATGAATATCAGGTACAATAATTATATTAATATTAATAGCAACAGCATTCTTAGGATATGTTCTTCCTTGAGGGCAAATATCATTTTGAGGAGCAACAGTAATCACTAATTTAATTTCAGCTATTCCTTACATCGGAGAAATAATAGTAAACTGATTATGAGGAGGATTCGCAGTTGACAATCCAACGTTAAATCGATTTTTTACATTTCACTTCATTTTACCATTTATACTAATCATTATAGTTATAATACATTTAATATTTCTCCATGAATCAGGATCATCTAACCCTTTAGGTATAAAAAATAATATTGACAAAATTCCTTTCCACCCATACTTTACAATCAAAGACATTATAGGATTTATATTAACACTAATAATATTTTCTATACTAATCAATATCCAACCTTATATATTTAATGATCCAGAAAACTTTAATACAGCAAATCCTATAATTACCCCAATTCATATCCAACCAGAATGATATTTTTTATTTGCATATGCTATCCTACGTTCCATCCCAAACAAATTAGGAGGAGTAATGGCATTAATAATATCAATTATAATTTTAATAACATTACCATTCTCAATAAAAAACAAATTTCAAAGAAATAAATTTTATCCATTAAATAAACTATTATTTTGAATTCTAATTAATAACTTTATTTTACTTACATGAATTGGAGCACGACCAGTAGAAGAACCATATATTATTACTGGACAAATTTTAACAATTATTTACTTCAGAATATTCTTCATTATTCCTATAACCTCAAAAAAATGAGACCTAATACTTAAATAAAATAATTCAGTTAATTAGCCAAAAAGGCATTATATCTTGAAAATATAATTAAGAAACAAAACTCTATTAACTTTTATACTAAAAAAAATGAAATATATTCAAATCCTTAAAGATAAAAAAAAAACTAAATAATTTAAAGACACAGGCAAATAACACCTCCAAGAAACATATATAAGCTTATCATAACGAAAACGAGGTAAAGTACCACGAATTAAAATAAACAAAAACAAAAAAATTAAAAACTTAAAAAAGAAAAAAAATCTAAATGTATCTCTACCAAAAAAAAATAAAACTATAAAAAATCTAATAAATATTATATTTCTATACTCAGATAGAAAAAACAAAGAAAATATAAATGATCTATATTCAACATTAAACCCAGAAACCAATTCTGATTCACCTTCAGAAAAATCAAATGGGGATCGATTAGTTTCAGCCAAACAACAAGAAAAAAAAATAAAAAACAAAGGAAAACAAATAAAAAATATTCAAATATTATACTGAATATAAATAAAATCAATTAAATTAAAAGAACCTACAAAAAAAATAAAAGATAAGATAATCAAAAAAAAACAAACTTCATAAGAAATTCTCTGAGCTACAGAACGCAAACTACCCAACATTGAATAAACTGAATTTGATCTTCAACCAGAAATCATAATTACATAAACACCTACACCCGAACAACATAAAAAAAATAATAAACCATAAATAAAAGAGATTATATTATAATAAAAAGGATAAAGTAACCAAAAAAATAAGGAAATTATTAATCCAATAATAGGCACAAAAAAATAGATAAAATAATTACCAAAAATAAGAAAATAATATTCCCTTCTAAAAAGCTTTAAAGCATCAGAAAAAGGTTGAAACAAACCCAAGTAACCAACCCTATTAGGACCCTTACGAAACTGAACATAACCTAAAACTTTACGCTCAAATAAAGTAAAAAAAGCTACTCCTAACAAAATAAAAATTAATAAAAATAAATATCTAAAAAAAAACATTTACTGAATGTAAAATCTTACATTTTTAAATTCTAAATTTAAAGCACTTATTCTGCCAATTCAATAATAAATTTTATATTTTAAAAGTCCTTTCGTACTAATTAAAAATAAATTAAAAAAGATAGAAACCAACCTGGCTCACGCCGGTCTGAACTCAGATCATGTAATTATTTAAAGGTCGAACAGACCTAAAATTGTAAAACCTACCCCACAACTTCCAATTAATCCAACATCGAGGTCGCAAACTAAATTATCGATTTGAACTCTCCAATTCAATTACGCTGTTATCCCTAAGGTATCTTACTCTTATAATCCAAAAATCAGGATCAAGAAAACCAAAAATAAATGTAAAAAAAAATAAAAGCTTAAATTTTTTATAATCACCCCAACTAAAGAACCCAAAATAAAGTAAAAAAAAACAACAAAAAATTCAGTAAATTTTAAGTTTTAAAGATCTATAGGGTCTTATCGTCCCTCTTTAACATTTTTTCTTTTTTAAAAAAAAATAAAATTCAATACATATTAATCAATAAAGATATTTTTTCGTCAAACCATTCATACGAGACCTCAATTAAAAGACTAATGATTATGCTACCTTAGCACAGTTAAATTACCGCGGCTGTTAAAAAATATTCACTGAGCAGGCCCGACCTGAAATAAAATCATCAGGACATGTTTTTGATAAACAGGCGAAAAAAAAGTTGCCGAATTCATAAATCAATTTTAAAAATTTACTTATTTAATCATAATTAAATAAAAAAAAATTCATTAACAAAACCTAATAAATAAATAAATAAAAAAATAAAATAAATACATTTTTGTAAAAACTTAAAATGAAGAAAAATTCTAATCCTACATAAATTTAAAATATATAAATTATATTATTAAAAAAAGCTTATCCCTCTTAAAATCAGATAAAAAAAAAAAAATATATAAAAATTTTTTTTCCTCAATTAAATTGAATTCTTAGGTAACCAGATATCAAATTAAACGAATTTCATTTCAAATCCAAAATCAATTTTTAAATTTTTATAAAACAAAAATTTACAAATAAATTTAAATCTTAAACTTTCGGGAAAAAAAAATAAATTTTTAAATTTAATTAACCCTGATACAAAAGGTACTAAAAAAAATATTATTCAAAAAAAAATAATTAAATCCTTCACAGTAAAATACACTATAACAAAAATATTAATCTCAAAAAGTAATAAACAAATATTGTAATTAAAATAATTTATTAAAAAAATAAAATATATAATAAAAATACTAATCAGAAAAGACTAAATTAAATCAAATTTTTATTGTAAATAAAAAATAATTTTCTGATTCTAGATACATTTTCCAATACATCTACTTTGTTACGACTTGTCTCAATATATGAGAATGACGGGCGATATGTACATAAATAAGAGCTTAAATTCAATAAATTTAATAAAAAAAATTACTTTCAAATCCAAATTCAAATTAACTAAAAAATAATTATCAAAAATAAAATAAATTATTGTAACCCATAGTTACCTATTTATAACTGCACCTTGACCTAACATAAATAAAATAATTATTAAGAAAATTAATTTTAATTACATTCAACGACAGAGATATACAAGAAAAAAAAGGTAAAATTTATCGTGGATTATCATTTATACTACAGGTTCCTCTGAAAAGATTTAAAAACCGCCAGATCTATTAAATTTCATTATAAAAATACTACCTGGATTTAAAATTATTCTAAAATAATAGGGTATCTAATCCTAGTTTAACAAATAGTCTAAATAGAATAAAAAAAAATATTATTAATAAATTTCACCTAAATTAACAAATTAAAAAAAAATTAATCTAATATATCCAAAAAAAATTAATTTTTACATGAAATATAACCGCGAATGCTGGCATAACATTATTCTGTAATAAAATTTTTTCCCAATTAAAGTTAATTAATTAAATGAAAATCAAATACTGAAATTAAAAATTTTAATCATTTAGAAAAATAAATCTATCAAAAAAATTCATGCAAAAAAAAATTTAAATTAATTTTCAAGCCAAAATCAAACTTTTAAGTAAAAAAAAAATGCTATGGAACTTTAATACTTCCTCCAAGAAAAACAATTTCTGAACACAAACCGAGCCAAAAATTCAAATCAACCTCATTTACCGAAAATATATTATAACCCCCAATTATAATACCCCCAAATTTACGACAAACTTATTAATTCTTTACAAAAAAAAAAAAAAATGGAACAAAACAAACCAAATACAAATTATTTTAAAAAATTATATATTAATGAAGTGTGCATATAATAAAATATTTATTATATATAGAAATCCTATATTAATGAGGTGCACATATAATAAAATATTTATTATATATAGAAATCCTATATTAATGAGGTGCACATATAATAAAATATTTATTATATATAGAAATCCTATATTAATGAGGTACGCATATAATAAAATATTTATTATATATAGAAATCCTATATTATATTAATTATAAATATGAAAATATTAATTATTTTATATACTGTAATATATATATATATATACATAAGCAAGTTTTTTTTTTTTTTTTTTTTTTTTTTTTAATTATGTATCTTAATAAGGTTTTTTTACATTATATATATATATATATTAAATAATATTTTTTTTTTTATTTAAAATAAATAATATTATATTATATTAAAATAAAGGTTTATTTATGTAAATATTTATATATATATAAATGTTTACTATATATATATATATATATAAATAATTATATATAATAAATAAATCATTAATAATAAAATATTTATTATATTTATTATTTTTTTTTTTATTGGTATAATAATAATTTAGTATTCTTCATATTATTAATAAAATATTTTATTATAAGCAAAAAATTAGCTATACCAAAAATCATATTCAACTTAATTTTAAATCAAATATTAACGTAAATAATTTAAAAAAAAAATAAAAAAACCCCCAAAAATTTTGAAAAAACCCGATTTTTTTTGCAAAAACCGACAAAATATAGTAAAGTTGCAAAAATAAATTAACAAATAATAAATAAATAAATTAAATAAAAAATTACATTCAACAAATTAAAGAACCAAATTTTTTTTTTATACATAAGAATAT